GAAATATCCGATGGGATAAATTTAGCAACACTTTTCCCTCGTGATATCTTGCAGGAAAAGGATAATGTCCAATTTAGAGTTGTCAATTATATCCTTTATGGAAATGGCAAGTCAATTCGAGGAATTTATCACACAAGTATTCAATTAGTTCGGACTTGCTTAGTATTGAATTGGGACCAAGAACAAAATGGTTCTATAGAAGAGGTTCATGCTTCCTTTGTTGAGGTAAGGGCAAATGATCTAATTCGCGATTTCATAAGAATTGAGTTAGTCAAGTCCACTATTTCGTATACCGGAAAAAGGTATGATAGGGCAAGTTACGGATTGATTCCCGATAATGGATTAGATTGCACCAATATCAATCCTTTTTATTCCAAGGCGAAGATTCAATCACTTAGCCAACATCAAGGAACTATTGGTATGTTGTTGAATCGAAATAAGGAATGCCAATCTTTGCTAATTTTGTCATCATCCAATTGTTCTCGAATTGGTCCATTCAATAGTTCGAAATATAACAATGTGACAAAAGAATCGGATCCCCTAATTCCAATTAGGGATTATTTAGGTCCCTTAGGCGCTATTGTACCTAAAATATCGAATTTTTATTCATCTTACCATTTAATAACTCATAATCAGATCGTGTTAAAGAAATATTTGCTACTTGACAATTTGAAACAGATTTTCCAAGTACTTCAAGTACTTAAATACTGTTTAATAGATGAAAATAGGAGGATTTATAATCCCGATCTATGCAGTAACATCATTTTGAACCCATTCCATTTGAATTGGTGCTTTCTCCATCATGATTATTGTGAAGAGACATCGATCAAAATTAGCCTTGGACAATTTATTTGTGAAAATGTATGTCTATTTAAATACGAACCACACGTAAAAAAATCTGGTCAAATTTTAATTGTTAATGTCGACTTTTTAGTTATAAGATCGGCTAAGTCTTATTTGGCTACTCCTGGAGCAACTGTTCATGGTCATTATGGGAAAATCCTTTACGAAGGAGATACATTAGTTACATTTATATATGAAAAATCGAGATCTGGTGACATAACGCAAGGTCTTCCAAAAGTAGAACAAATCTTAGAAGTGCGTTCGATTGATTCAATATCGATGAACCTCGAAAGGAGAGTTGAAGGTTGGAACGAGCGTATACCAAGAATTCTTGGGATCCCCTGGGGGTTTTTGATTGGAGCTGAGCTAACCATAGCCCAAAGTCGTATCTCTTTGGTTAATAAGATCCAAAAGGTTTATCGATCCCAGGGGGTACAGATCCATAATAGACATATAGAGATTATTGTACGTCAAGTAACATCAAAAGTGTTGGTTTCAGAAGATGGAATGTCTAATGTTTTTTCGCCTGGAGAATTAATCGGATTGTTGCGAGCGGAACGAGCAGGGCGCGCTTTGGACGAATCGATCTGTTATCGGGCAATCTCGTTGGGAATAACAAGAGCATCTCTGAATACTCAAAGTTTCATATCCGAAGCAAGTTTTCAAGAAACCGCTCGAGTTTTAGCAAAAGCTGCTCTGCGAGGTCGTATTGATTGGTTGAAAGGCCTGAAAGAGAACGTTGTTCTGGGGGGGATTATACCTGTTGGTACCGGATTCCAAAAATTTGTGCACCGTTCAAGGCAAGACAAAAACATTTATTTGGAAATCAAAAGAAAAAATCTATTCGAGTTGGAAATGAGAGATATTTTGTTACACCATAGAGAATTATTTTGTTCTTACGCGACAAACAATTTCCATGAGACAAATTTACATGAGACATCAGAACAATCATTTATGCGATTTAATGATTCCTAAGAGCGAATTCATTTTCACTTTAACTATCTTTTAACTATACTGGTCTGATTATTGATTTGGTAATAAATAAAATAAGTAATTCAAAAAATTTATGGTTTGTGCCGTGTATCAATGGTCAATCCCCGGTAGAAGGTTCCATCGGAACAATTATTTATTTCAAGGTACCTCGTCTCTTTGTTAATAATACGAAAAAGAAAAAACAAAAAGGAAGTGTGGGAAAAAATGACAAGAAGATATTGGAACATCAATTTGGAAGAGATGATGGAAGCAGGAGTTCATTTTGGTCATGGTACTAAGAAATGGAATCCTAGAATGGCCCCTTACATTTCTGCAAAGCGTAAAGGTATTCATATTACAAATCTCGCTAGAACTGCTCGTTTTTTATCAGAAGCCTGTGATTTAGTTTTTGATGCAGCAAGTAGGGGAAAAAACTTCTTAATCGTCGGTACCAAAAATAAAGCATCGGATTCAGTAGCATCAGCTGCAATAAGGGCTCGGTCTCATTTTATTAATCAAAAATGGCTCGGTGGTATGTTAACGAATTGGTCCACTACGGAAACGAGACTTTATAAGTTCAGGGACTTAAGAGCAGAAGAAAAGATGGGGAAACTCAACCGTCTCCCCAAAAGAGATGCAGCAATGTTGAAGAGAAAATTATCTACCTTGCAAACATATCTCGGTGGGATCAAATATATGACGGGATTGCCTGATATTGTGATCATCGTTGATCAGCAAGAAGAATATACGGCTCTTCGAGAATGTGCCATTTTGGGGATTCCAACGATTTGTTTAATCGATACAAATTGTGACCCAGATCTTGCAGATATTTCGATTCCAGCCAACGATGACGCTATAGCTTCAATTCGATTGATTCTTAACAAATTAGTATCCGCAATTTGTGAAGGTCGTTCTAGCTATATAAGAAATCGTTGATTAAGATTAAGAATAATAAAATTAGTTAATGTTAATTATTGGGCAACTCCATAGATTTATTGGATCGGTTACTTTTTTTTGAATTTTTTAAAATAGATAAAAAAAAAGAACTGGGGATATTGATATATATTATGATGTTATGTGATTTCTTGGTATCCTAAATATATGATTAATGATTCAAGTTGGTGAGTTGAGAAATAAATGGTTGAATCAAACTAATTCCTTTTTTGAAGTTCAATTTCTATCAGAGGACAATATGAATGTTATACCATGTTACATTAAAACACTCAAGGGGTTATACGATATATCGGGTGTAGAAGTAGGCCAACATTTCTATTGGCAAATAGGAGGTTTACAAATCCATGCCCAAGTACTTATCACTTCTTGGGTCGTAATTGCTATCTTGTTAGGTTCAGCCATCATAGCTGTTCGGAATCCACAAACCATTCCGACCGACGGTCAGAATTTCTTTGAATATGTCCTTGAATTTATTCGAGACTTGAGCAAAACCCAGATTGGAGAAGAATATGGACCTTGGGTTCCCTTTATTGGAACTATGTTCCTATTTATTTTTGTTTCTAATTGGTCAGGTGCCCTTTTACCTTGGAAAATCATACAGTTACCTCATGGGGAGTTAGCTGCGCCCACGAATGATATAAATACTACTGTTGCTTTAGCTTTACCCACGTCAGTGGCATATTTTTATGCAGGTCTTACCAAAAAAGGGTTGGGTTATTTCGAGAAATACATCAAACCAACTCCAATACTTTTACCAATTAACATCCTAGAAGATTTCACAAAACCCTTATCTCTTAGTTTTCGACTTTTCGGGAATATATTGGCTGATGAATTAGTAGTTGTTGTTCTTGTTTCTTTAGTCCCTTCAGTAGTTCCTATACCTGTCATGTTTCTTGGATTATTTACAAGTGGTATTCAAGCTCTTATTTTTGCAACGTTAGCCGCGGCTTATATAGGCGAATCCATGGAGGGTCATCATTGACTAGTTTTCAAAATAGTCTTTTTTTTTTAGCTTATCCCAATTCATGCATGGTTCAAGATAATCTGCTTGGTTGGAGAACATAATAGATATAAATACGTATGAATATATGACCTAGAGTCGTAGGAGAGAAGATGAACGATATTACGGAATTGTAAAAAAAAAGATGGGTTGGGGAGGTCACACTAGATGTATGCAATGTCTATAAGTCCAGCCACTTTTTGTGTGGGTTTCGAGGAATGATTCTATAATCCGATTCAATATAAAATGTGGCCAGTTTACGTTATGGAAGAAAGAAATGTATATGTAATATGTATATGTAATATTAGATATTCACTAGTTATATAGTCCTATCTATATATAAATAGAAGTCCTTATGCCTTACCTATATACTAACTAACTATATATAGATAGCAATATATATAGCAAAATAAATACAAATATATATATATATATATATTGATATACATATTGATATCGTTATATTGATATATTGATATCGTTGATATCGATCATATTGATATCCATTGCATATATTGATGATTGCATATATTGATTTGATTGCAGTTTACTGCATTTAGATTAGATGGATTACAAGATAAGTCAAGTTCTTTCTTCTGTTTCATTTGTGATTGTGGATTGGATGAAAAAACAGATGAACTCAAGGATATAGAAGAGTAAAGAACGAAGGATGGAATGAAAGAATGGTTGGAAAGAAAGAAATGCAATAACTAGAGCCGTATGTATATGGATTTACAAAAACTTCATCATGGGTAGAAACAAAAAACGAGATATCGAAGTAGTTCTGACGATTCAGTAATATTATCATTAGTTTTTAGTTACTCCGACCCAATAGATCTTAATGATCAAACTTAATGATAAAATTAAGTAATAATTCATTGGTTGATTGTATCATTAACCATTTCTTTTTTTTTTTTGGTGCGAGGAACTTACCATGAATCCACTGATTTCTGCCGCTTCCGTTATTGCTGCTGGATTGGCTGTAGGACTTTCTTCTATTGGACCCGGAGTTGGTCAAGGTACTGCTGCAGGCCAAGCTGTAGAGGGTATTGCGAGACAACCAGAAGCAGAGGGTAAAATACGAGGTACTTTATTGCTTAGTCTAGCTTTTATGGAAGCTTTAACAATTTATGGACTGGTTGTGGCATTAGCGCTTTTATTTGCGAATCCTTTTGTTTAATCCTAGAAATGTAAAAAAGTACCTTAGATTACATACTTTTTTTACTTTTTTCTTTATTAACTTGAAATTAAATTGTCGTTTGCTTCTTCGAATTATATCAACACTTTACTCCTATAATTACTTATTTGTTGAGACTACAGGAAGGACTGTTTTGAGGATGAGGAATTACCAGATCACTCGCTTTCTTCCTTCCCGTCCTTAGCTTAGTACAATGGAAACCTTTTTCCTTTTAGGAAACGTTTCCACAAACGATATATTTCACAATTGAAATGAGACCTAAGACCTAACCTAAATGAAATTACTAGATTTAATCTATTCCCATTAAAAAGGGGGAAATTCAATTAAAAATAAATAAATTGATCAAAAAAGAAAGGGGCGAGCGAAGTAATAGAAAAAGAACTTTGTTCTTTGTCAGTCCTATCTATAAGAGGAAAGCATATGAAAAATGTAACCGATTCTTTCGTTTTCTCACGCCATTGGCCATCCGCCGGGGGTTTCGGGTTTAATACCGATATTTTAGCAACAAATCCAATAAATCTAAGTGTAGTGATTGGTGTATTGATTTTTTTTGGAAAGGGAGTGTGTGCGGGTTGTGTATTTCAAGAATAGGTTGGATCCATCCGGCTGCACTTTACTTTATTTATAGTTATTTATAGTTATAGTATATTTAGGATAAATAGGAAAAAAGGTGCACGATCTCGACGAATTACTTCTGAATAAATTCAAAAATCATATGTAAGAACCATAGCATTTCGTGACTTATTGGTAAATCAACTTTGATTCTCTATCAACCAATAATGTGAGACCATTAACATGGTTAAAGCTAAACTGTTTGAAGTCCAGGCAAAACATGGTACTCTTTCTACGACTACATTAGTAATGAAATGTTTTCAAAATGAATAGTTGGTAATTTATCTGATATAGAACACTCATATCGATAAAAGGATTTGAACCATTTACTAGAAAGAAAAGGGCACTCTGCCGTTTTTATCCAATGCCGAATCGACGACCTATGTATAAAAAAAGAGGAATTTTTGGATTTGAAGAAAAAAAGAAAAAATCGAATTCCAAATTTGAAATTAAAAAAATGAATTTAATTAAATTAAGAACAAATACAAATAAAGAAACAACTTTGCTGACAATTATCGATTTTTATCTGGTCGGAAGAGTCCTCCTAATATTTATTCTGGTCTTGTATCAGTTTAGATATCTTTGAATACAAACAGAAAAGAAAAGAGAGGGCAGGCTCATTACATTAAAAAAAAGATATGGGAATACCCATAACAAAAAAATCAAATAAATAATGGAGCGTGAGAGCCAAATGAATCGAAAGATTCATGTTTGGTTCGGGAAGAGATCATGAAAGTTGTGAAATTAATGGTAAGATAATCTACTTTCATTAAATGATTTATTAGATAATCGAAAACAGAGGATCTTGAGTACTATTCGAAATTCGGAAGAATTACGTAGAGGGGCCATTGAGCAGCTCGAAAAAGCCCGGGTTCGCTTACAGAAAGTCGAACTGGAAGCAGATGAGTATCGAATGAATGGATACTCTGAGATAGAACGAGAAAAAGAAAATTTGATTAAAGCTACTTGTGATAGTTTGGAACGATTAGAAAATTACAAAAATGAAACCCTTCATTTTGAACAACAAAGAGCAATAAATCAAGTCCGACAACGAGTTTTCCAACAAGCCTTACAAGGAGCTCTAGGAACTCTGAATAGTTGTTTGAATACCGAGTTACATTTCCGTACGATCCGTGTTAATATTGGCATTCTTGGGGCCATGGAAGAAATAACTGATTAGCCCTTCCACTTTTACTTTAGTTTACAATTTAGGCATTATTTTTTTCCCTTTGCTTCCGAAAAAGAATAAAGAAACACTAATGGTAACCCTTCGAGCCGACGAAATTAGTAATATTATCCGTGAACGTATTGAACAATATAATAGAGAAGTAAAGATTGTGAATACCGGTACCGTACTTCAAGTAGGCGACGGCATTGCTCGTATTCATGGTCTTGATGAAGTAATGGCAGGTGAATTAGTAGAATTTGAAGAGGGTACAATAGGCATTGCTCTGAACTTGGAATCCAATAATGTTGGCGTTGTATTAATGGGTGATGGTTTGATGATACAAGAGGGAAGTTCTGTAAAAGCAACAGGAAGAATTGCTCAGATACCTGTGAGTGAGGCTTATTTGGGTCGTGTTATAAATGCTTTGGCTACACCTATTGATGGGAGAGGGGAAATTTCAGCTTCTGAATCTCGGTTAATTGAATCCCCTGCCCCTGGTATTATTTTGAGACGTTCTGTATATGAGCCCCTTCAAACAGGGCTTATTGCTATTGATTCGATGATTCCTATAGGACGCGGTCAACGAGAATTAATTATCGGGGACAGGCAGACCGGCAAAACAGCAGTAGCCACAGATACGATTCTCAATCAAAAAGGGCAAAATGTAATATGTGTTTATGTAGCTATCGGTCAAAAAGCATCTTCTGTGGCTCAGGTAGTGACTACTTTCCAGGAGCGAGGGGCCATGGAATA